GCAAAGGAAATGAATGCATTTCCACACTATAATAAATCAATAAGTTAAGTGGAATAGATAGAACATTGGATCATGCCACATCACTTATTCTATTCTACGGATCTTACGGAGCCTGTTCGTGGATGACATGATTCGGGTATGATCATAGAAAATATTCTCCTCAAGCGAACCGGCCTATCCTCTGCTACGTAGGGGGCTTACGTTTTGGTTGGATGCGGAGACACATTTGGTTGTGAATTCCAACGTGGCGAATAAAATCATATATCTGCATGGCCAAATCAATAGTTCAAGTCACACACTCCCATAATCCATCCTCTCCTCGGAAAATCCACTTCAACTATTCGTATCAAATAAGGAATACAATACTTCCGAGTTGAAGAGAAGTATCCAAAAAACATGTCTTATTTTTTTCAATAATCCATATTTGTAGCAATGAAATACTATTGTCCTCCCCGATATATGATCAATTACAAATATCTATGATATGTCTTCTCTATAAAGGACCGGAAATACCTTGCTTACGTATCATTGGAAAGTGCATTAACATAAATACGGCAGTAAGGAGAGGCAATACAAAAGTGTGTAAACTATAAAAACGAGTCAAAGTGGATTGGCCCACACTAGCACTTCCACGTAATAACTCTACTAAAGGAGATCCTATTACAGGAATAGCTTCAGGTACGCCTGTCACGATTTTTACTGCCCAATAACCAATTTGGTCCCGAGGTAAGGAATAACCAGTTACACCAAAAGATGCAGTCAATACAGCCAAAACCACACCTGTAACCCAAGTTAATTCGCGAGGTTTTTTAAATCCACCTGTGAGATACACACGAAATACGTGCAGGATCATCATGAGAACCATCATACTTGCTGACCATCGATGAACTGATCGGATTAACCAACCAAAGTTGGCCTCAGTCATTATGTATTGAACAGAGGAAAAAGCCTCTGTAACGGTTGGACGATAGTAAAAAGTCATAGCAAAACCCGTAGCTACTTGTACTAGAAAACAAGTAAGTGTGATCCCCCCTAAACAATAAAATATGTTGACATGAGGAGGAACATATTTACTAGTTATATCATCTGCAATCGCCTGAATCTCAAGACGTTCCTCAAACCAATCATATACTTTATTGAGATAGGTAACCCAATAGAACTCCCCCTCTGAGAACCGTATATGAGAATTTCATCTCGTACGGCTCAAGCGGAAACACACAAATACTGATTTCAACGGATATATAATAGAAAGTTCAAAACTTCATTAGCCGCTTGATTCGATTTGCCTCGAAGATACGAAGTAACAAAAATCCGGAATCTCTTCTTTGTGATGATAATGCCAAAAAATATCAAGTTGGCTCATCTGTCTTTCTTTATGTTGATCGTTACAGGCCTCTTGAATCTTCTCTTCCCTATTTTTTATTTGTTATTTGATTTATTGTTTTTTTTTTGTGCGTACTGCGGATTTACTCTTGTTTTACTATTGATAGGAATTCTCTTGTTGAGACCCTATGAATCAATTGAAACCTCAGATTCATACTAGAACCACGATGATTTAGCCTCAAGCTAAACTCAAAGGTTCTCTGAGTAAGAACCTTTGATGATCACTTATTGAATGAATGGATGTAATGACTCAACAAAATCTAGAGAAAGAGTTATCCTTCGGTCAAAATAAATATGAAGGAATAAAATTCGTTTGATTTAGGAAATACCTATTTGAATTTTTTTTGAGTCCGGTTGCGAGGTCTGAATAAATAGTAGGTATGAATCATAGTTCAAATATTTCTTTTCTTGATCTATTCTATATATTCCGTGCTCCAGATACTAGAATAAATATCCGACGAGGTAGAATCATCTTGATAGAGATAACAGGTCCATTCTATGTATTATCAATAGGATCAATTATAACAAGTCACACACTCATATTCCGGAAATACCGAAACAAATAAATTCCACGGTCGAACTACCAGAATAGAATGGTCTAGAAATCCAAGTCTAAAGTAATTTTTTCTTTGATTGAAAGACTAGGACTTCATAGTTCTTATAAACCTAACTCATTGAAATTCCATCCAGTAAAACGGAAGAATTATAAATTTCCAAAATAATAGATAGAAATATCGCAAATAGAGCCATTGCGACCCCCATAAGTGGTGTAGTCCCCCATCCCGGAGCTACTTTACCATATTCCGAATTCAATGGTTTCAATAAATCCCCTACAGTAGTTCGTCTTGGCCCAGATCTAGAACTATCCTCAACGGTTTGTGTAGCCATAAATCCTATTTAACGATTGGTTGAGATCTGTTGACTTTGTATACTATTCCGTTGTAGTTGTAAATAAGCGATCTTATCGTAGATCCATTGTGATCTTGAAATTATCTAAAAATGGAAACAGCAACCCTAGTCGCCATCTCCATATCTGGTTTACTTGTAAGCTTTACTGGGTACGCCTTATATACCGCTTTTGGGCAACCCTCTCAACAACTAAGAGATCCATTCGAAGAACACGGGGACTAGTTGAAGTAATGAGCCTCCCAATATGGGAGGCTCATTACTTCAATTAAATTATTTCGAAAAGTTATTTCATTTTTTTAGTCGGAACCTTAGGCGGTTCTCGAAAAAAGATAGCGAAAAAAATTATCCCTAAAGTCGAGACTAAAAGGAATGTATAAACCAATGCTTCCATGGATTCGATCGTGGTTTACAATTATAGCTTCCACACCTATTCATTTGGGATCATTTACCATATCATATAAAGAAAGAAAAAAAGTCAAAGAAAAGATGGTGATTCAAGTCAAGATTTCTCTGATACCCGATGTCAAATCAAAAAAAAATAGAGGCGAAAGATACCACAACAATGTCGTATCAGACTACTTGTCTCCTTGTAGTTGGATCTCCAAGTTTTTGGAATGCTCCAAATTCCACTTGAGCATCCAAATCTGGATCAATACCAGCAAAAACATCTCTGAACAAGGTTCTAGCGCCATGCCAAATGTGTCCGAAAAAGAAGAGCAAAGCAAACGTAGCATGCCCAAAAGTGAACCAACCTCTTGGACTGCTACGAAAAACACCATCGGATTTCAAAGTAGCCCGATCTAATTCAAAAATTTCACCTAATTGGGCACGTCTAGCATATTTTTTCACAGTAGCAGGATCAGAATAACTTACTCCATTAAGTTCGCCACCATAGAACTCAACAGTAACACCTACTTGTTCAACACTATACTTTGATTCTGCCCTTCTAAAAGGAACATCAGCTCTCACAATTCCGTCTTCATCTACCAAAACTACCGGAAATGTTTCAAAAAAAGTAGGCATACGACGTACAAAAAGCTCGCGCCCTTCTTTATCTCTAAAGACGGGGTGTCCTAACCATCCAACAGCAATTCCATCCCCATTGTCCATTGAGCCTGCTCTGAATAATCCCCCTTTTGCCGGATTATTACCAATATAATCATAAAAAGCTAATTTTTCGGGAATTTTAGACCAAGCTTCCGATAAACTAAGATTTTCGGCTAGCCCGGCACTAACTCTTCGATATATTTCTTGCTGAAAGTATCCCTGATCCCACTGATAACGAGTAGGACCAAATAATTCGATTGGGGTAGTTGCTGAACCATACCACATAGTTCCAGCAACAACAAAAGCTGCAAAAAAAACAGCAGCGATACTACTGGAAAGTACAGTTTCAATATTGCCCATACGTAATCCTTTGTATAGACGTTGAGGCGGACGGACACTAAGATGGAATAGGCCAGCTAATATGCCCAAAGTACCCGCTGCAATATGATGAGAGGCTATTCCTCCCGGAACAAAAGGATCAAAACCTTCCGCGCCCCACGCTGGATTTACGGATTGTACTTTTCCAGTTAGTCCATAAGGATCGGACACCCATATTCCAGGACCATACAAACCTGTTACATGAAATGCACCAAAGCCAAAGCAAGCTACCCCTGAGAGAAATAAATGAATTCCAAAGATCTTGGGCAAATCCAAAGAAGGTTTTCCCGTACGTTCATCACAGAATATTTCTAGGTCCCAATATACCCAATGCCAGATAGCTGCCAAGAAGCACAAGCCGGAAAACACTATATGTGCCCCTGCCACACCTTCATAACTCCAAATACCCGGATTTGTTATAGTTCCTCCTGAAATACTCCAACCACCCCACGAATTGGTTATTCCTAAACGAGTCATGAAGGGTATAACGAACATACCTTGTCTCCACATTGGATCAAGAACGGGATCAGAGGGATCAAAAACTGCTAATTCGTATAAAGCCATCGAACCAGCCCAACCAGAAACTAGAGCTGTATGCATTATATGAACAGAAAGCAATCGACCGGGATCATTCAATACGACAGTATGAACACGATACCAAGGCAAACCCATGGAAATACCTCTTTATCAAAGAAAAATAGACACTATGTCACTTTATTTTATCGCGTTGGAAAAGACTATATCTATATATACTATGTACTTAACCTTTTCAGTAGATTCTGTATCATAAAAGATTAATATTTATTCCATTGAAAATAACGGAACAATTTTGTTCGTAAGAACAAAGAGAAGCAGATCTATTCTATACCCGATAAGTACCAATACGCAATGGGAGGATTGGTCCCATTTTTGGGGAACGAATGGATAGATACTTGTTTATCATTCGAACGATCGATTTCTTCGTTCAAATTTTTTCTTTATTCATTCTGTCTTACTCTATAAACTTTCCAATCTATGTATCAAATAGAATAAAGAGAAAAAAGGGATGAAGACAATAAACCATTGATTGTTACGTTTCCATATTAAAGTGAAGTATAGTACTAAATTTTTTTCTTTAATTTAATGCCCATTGGTGTTCCAAAAGTACCTTTTCGGAGTCCTGGAGAGGAAGATGCGGTTTGGGTTGACGTATAGTGCGACTTGTCAGACATATTGGGTCATATGGGATTTACCCGTTCTCTCCCCTGATCGAGATATCCTCTGTTTCGCCCAAGAGATATTGTATTGAGTGAAGCATCAATCAATCATTCGGAGCGTGAAGTGCAATTAGATCAATTTATTTTATATTGGGGATCAATATTATAAATTTATAAGAATTTATGGTTTACTTGGACTGATAAAATAAAGTATCCAGGCTCCGTTCAGAAAATACCAAATCAATAACAAATTGTTAATATAATATATGTACGATTACCACTTATATCATAAATGATTCTTATACCTACTATTACTTTATACCTACTATTACTATAGTAGTGATAGTAGTGATCCCAAATTGCCAACCAACGGAATAGTATAATGAATACATCAAATAGTTTTGGGAAAGCAAGACACGAAATTAACTAAAAAAAAGGAAGTCATAACAAAAAAATGGTACTGAGACCATTTGTCCTATATGTGCAAATAGAATTCGGACAGATCTTTTCCCGGGGTAGACCATGAACCTAAAAGAATTGAAAGGGCCCATTCAGGAACAAGACAATGACATCGTGATTTTAATATCGATGAAACAATACATCAATGATAGGTTAGTTTAATAAGTTCAGTAATCTCTTTTTTTTTTAGAGGGAAGGGAGCCAAAACTCATCTCGTTTTTTTTAATAGAAGACCTTTCATTAAAAAAACCTGTTACATAAAAAAAAAAAGAAATAAAACTGGAATCGACACATTGATTCTTTTTTTTTTCGCAATTTTTTTTGAACCGTATGCATCCAAAGGTGCACGTACGGTTCCTAAGGGATGCAATTTTTTCCTTAGAGATACAATTTTGTCCTAATCAACCGACTTTATCGAGAAAGATTACTTTTTTTAGGCCAAGAGGTTGATAGCGAGATCTCAAATCAACTTGTTGGTCTCATGGTATATCTCAGTATAGAAGATGATACTAGGGATCTTTATTTGTTTATAAACTCTCCCGGCGGATGGGTAATACCAGGAATAGCCATTTATGATACTATGCAATTTGTGCCACCTGATGTGCATACAATATGCATGGGATTAGCCGCGTCAATGGGATCTTTTATTCTGGTCGGAGGAGAAATTACCAAACGTCTAGCATTCCCTCACGCTTGGCGCCAATGAGTTTTTATTTGATTGAAAAAAAAAAGAAGACTATGCCTTCGCCATATTGATTATAAAAGAAAATTATAAGTAATAATAGCATGGCACTTCGAGTTCGATATGAGCAAACCATTATTGTTTTTTCATAACATGAGATTTTGTATCGAGATAGTAGTATGAAATAAAGGTTATTTCCGATTTGATCTTATGTGTCGGGAGTACATTTCAGCGTCACAAACCACTTTTCTTCCACACCAGAAGTCTCTTTCTGATACTTATGCTATGAAAGAAAGAGTACGAAAATGAAAAAAAAAAAGATCATTTTTTACTTATTTGATCGTATCAAAAAGAAACTTTGGGATTGCTAAATCACAGACGAGATAAATATATAAAGTAACAGAACCATCATAGTATTCTTTTTTACTTCTACGAAGGGAAGGGTGGTAAATGGATCATTCAACGATCTGGATTAGATGGATTCTATTTCTTTCTTCGATAGAATAGAAGAGAAGAAAAAGTCAATTCCATTGCGGAGCCGTATGCAATGAACAAAAGATGCCTGTACGGTTGTTCAATTCTATTTGATTTTTTTTCTTGTTATTTCTTTATCCCCTACTTTAGTTTAGCCCAATCATGCGAGATAGAAGAACCGTTCATGATGTTATATCAATATCATCAGGGTTATGATTCACCAACCTGCTAGTTCTTTTTATGAGGCGCAAGCAGGGGAATTTATCCTGGAAGCGGAAGAACTACTGAAACTTCGCGAAACCCTAACAAAGGTTTATGTACAAAGAACGGGCAACCCTTTATGGGTTGTATCCGAGGATATGGAAAGGGATGTTTTTATGTCAGCAACAGAAGCCCAAGCTCATGGCATTGTTGATCTTGTAGCGGTCGAAAATGAAAATACTGGGGATTTCATATAAATCTATTTTATTTCAAACCATAATTCCAATTTTCTGTGATTTGATATTGAATAGAAATAATTCATGATGATCAATCATCAGGTTAAGATCGATCTAAACCAACCCATTTTATTTTATTCTATATATACATATATATACATACGACATGCCAACTATTAAACAACTTATTAGAAACACAAGACAGCCAATAAGAAATGTTACAAAATCTCCCGCTCTTAGAGGATGTCCTCAGCGTCGAGGAACATGTACTAGGGTGTATGTGCGACTCGTTCAGATCATAAGTTCGGACAAATGAGACAATTTTTTCAGTATCAATGACCAGTACCAATGAATAGGATAGATAGAGAAGATCTATCATATACCCATATTGTATATGGAATTTATGGTTTCCATTGGTGCAAATCCAATCATCTAGATTTGAAATAAGAAGCAATTCCCCATTGGTAGCAAATGGTTATCCATTAAGCGGAGGAAATGGTATCATAAGAAGCAAAAAGGTTATGCTCCTTTTCTTGAAAGAACGGACTAACAGGGTCAGCTACCTAGCCAACTTTCATAATTAAATGCCGTCACTGTATGGATAACTCTTTTTGTGAAAAGAGCTATTACTGTAGATAGGTAGAGCCAAAGAGTGTGAACTATACAAGTTAACAATAACATTTGATTAAATGAAAGAAGAGGCTCCGGTGTATAGAGAGGACCTCACCGTTTAAGAGGTAACCATAGAAACGATGGAACCCACTATTTTTTTTTTTTTTCATTTTTATTTAGTATCGTTCTAATTTCTTATTTCCAGTGAAATAACTGGAAGGAATAGAATACAAAATCGTGGTTGGGAAGGTCATAGTAGCAAAAGCCATTGGAATTGATATTTTATATATCGGAATAATCCGTTTTGTTATTAATCGACCTGGGAAGGGGAAAAGAATGACTGAAAGAAGAGAAATCTATTAGTTATTCATTAAGCTTTAATCTGATTCAATGACTAGAGTTAAACGAGGATATACAGCTCGGAGACGTCGAACAAAAATTCGTTTATTTGCATCAACCTTTAGAGGGGCTCATTCAAGACTTACTCGAACGATTACTCAACAGAAAATGAGAGCTTTGGTTTCCTCTCATCGAGATAGAGGCAGACAAAAGAGGGATTTTCGTCGTTTGTGGATCACTCGGATAAATGCAGTAACTCGTGAGAATAAGGTATTCCATAGTTATAGTAGATTAATACACAATCTGTACAAGAAGCAATTGCTTCTTAATCGTAAAATACTTGCGCAAATAGCTATCTCAAATAAGAATTGTCTTTACATGATTTCCAATAAGATTATCAAATAAAGGAGATTCCAAAGTAATATACAGGAATGATTGAAACAGAATTCCCCGGAGAATGAACTCCGGGAAGATATAGAATAAAAATAAATTAAGATAAGTAGTAGAAATGAACGAACATCTTTCAATAAAAAAAAAATATTTCTTCTTCTACCCCATTTTTTGTTTCTTATATTATAACACAAGAATCAAATCTGGATTCTAGGCCTTTTCGAACCGAACAAAACATCAGAGCTTGAGTTCCAATTGGATTTTTGAGTCAATTGAGGAGTATACCTACTTATTTCTGGTTCTAGGACCAGTAGTTCTTGGGATCGACTCAGCTCTCTCAAATTGTTTCTCATTATTAAGAAAAGGTAACAAAGATAAAATACGAGCTTGTTTTATAGCAATAGTAATTAATCGTTGTTGTTTCAAGGTCAATCTATTCACTCGTCTAGATAATATTTTTCCTTGTTCACTAATAAATCGACTAATTAAACTCATGTTTCTATAATCGATTCGATCCCCCGATCCAATTGGGGGCAAACGCCTACGAAAAGATCGCTTGTATTTACGAAAAGGTTGCTTGGATTTATCCATGGTTTATTCCTTATCTCTAAAGTTCTATTTATTTATTCATTTCAGATCCAACCGAAATAGGCTTTGATTCATATATTATTTGATTCATATACTATATATCTATACACATGAAATAATATCTACATAAAATCGGGTTTGATTTGTATATATTATGTATATTATATATGTTAAGTTCTTACTCTTCCTGTCCTGTTCTTTGGAAAGATCGAACACATGATGTTTCCTTCGATCTATTTCTTGATTTCCCCATGAATCGTATGCTTATGACAATAGCGACAAAATTTTCTCAATTCTAATCGACTGGGTGTATTGTGGCGATTCTTTTGAGTAATATATCTAGAAATGCCCCGCGATTCCTTATTGACACTATTTCGGACACAACTGGTACATTCCAAAATAACTCTGACTCTGACATCTTTACCCTTGGCCATGAACCTCCTTTAGATTTTGGATCGACTTAACTTAACTCTTCTATTTTCGATCCGAACCGAAGAAGAAGAAAAAAAATCAATAGAAGTTACTAATTAGAAATTCCATTTCTAAACATTTCGTTGTAATTCTTCTTATTATCTTATCTAATTAATTTATTATCTAATTAATAGAATATGTATTAATATAGTATATATTAAGTTAAGTAATACAAAATAGAATAATAATTAAGTAATACAATTTCTTTCTAACTATCAATTATTTCTATTCTAAATCCCAATATTTCATTTAAGTATCTTCTTTCTATGTTATGATTTCGTGGAGCCTGCCCTAGACTGAATACACATTTGAATTTTATTTCTGTTTTCCCAAATTCGATCTTGGATCTACCGGATTTCTTATGAGGTTCAATACACTTTTTCTTTCTCTTTCCTTACTATCCTAAAGAATTGAAAGGGAGAGGCGAAATTTTAGTTACGTCATGTGGAATTCTATTTCTTCATTTCTTCGCATATCAATAACTAGAATGAAAAAAAGGGGAATGACAGGGCATCTGGGAATAAACGATTAATTTCTATCAATAGACCCGCTAAAGACCCAAACCATAGAGTAGTTAACACAGGTGCCACGGAGAGATATGTTTTTAGATCTCGCATTGAAAATCCTCCTTCTTTATTGTAATACATATATTGTCAGATGCTGTAGTTCAAGACAAGATCATTTTTATTTATTTTTACGCGGATTTCCTAACAAAAATGGATATGTACAATGAACCAATAGATGAGATTTCCCTGTCACTAAAAAAGAAAAAGATGACCCCTTCTTCCTGAGCATTACGGATAAATATTCATTCTTTTTTATACGTTAGGTTGGGTTTCAGATGTATATAATTCTTTTATTATATGAAACCAAAAACAAGAAATGACAAGAAAGTTCTATATAGATAGAGGAGAAAATAAAGATGTGGAAAACAAGACAGGTATTTTGTACAATGACACTGTACAACAATTTTTAAAAGGGATGTAGCGCAGCTTGGTAGCGCGTTTGTTTTGGGTACAAAATGTCACGGGTTCAAATCCTGTCATCCCTACCTATTACTTCTCCTATGGACAGTAACGAGAGATTAATTGAGATCGATTAAAATGGGGCATAATCTTTCATTTTTGGATACTATATGTATGCGAGATGTGTTAGAAGTTAAGTGGAAAAAAAAATTTCTTTGAAAGCGCTCTTAGTTCAGTTCGGTAGAACGCGGGTCTCCAAAACCCGATGTCGTAGGTTCAAATCCTACAGAGCGTGATTCCGTCTATCTTATATATGTCGAATCACAATAAAATAACTTAACAAAACAAAGTTGAATTGCAACTGGAATTTGACCTCCTCCCTGTAGGAGGTCAATCAAAAAAAGAAATGTTACTCAATCAAAGGTCCAACTGATCACCACGTCTGTATTGTAAATATGCAGTCACAAATAATCCTGCCAAAGTAATAGGAATTAGACCTAAGACGATTCCAAATAGAAAAACTTCAATCATTTCGGTTTGTTTGAGGGGATAAAAAAAGGGGTAAGATCTATCCCTAAATATTAATCTGAATTATCCGTGAATCTCAATGACCAAGAAAAAAATTGGCAATTGGTGCGGGAAAGAACCATAGAATATCTGGAATTCCCGAGAACTATTTTTCTGAATTATTTATTCAATTCATTTTCAAATAAGTCGTATCTTGTTCAAACCAATAAATAGAGCTGGGGTTATAGTTAAAGCAGCCAGTAGAAAACCGAAATAACTAGTTATAGTAAGCATGAAAGGGCTTTATTAGATATGTTTTTTTTTTCTACATATGTTGATAAAACACTTACCTAAGTTTCCATTTTTCCCAGATACGAGGGTAATAAAAACCAATTAAGAGAATTAGTTTAGTTCCAATGGAAAATTCATGATTCATCGGTCATTATAGATAATACTAAAAAAAAGATAGAGTGACATAACATAGGTAGAAAAATTTTTATTCATCAGATGTGACATCGACCGATCCTGTGATTCCGAATCAACAAATTCATTGTGCAATTTTTGAGTTGAGTAAAGTAATAGTAATAAGAACTGTGTCGTGTAACTTCATTCGAAGATGAAATTCTATTTTAATTAATTTTGGAATAAAAGAATTGGATTTGAAAATAGCTTCAATTCCATTTTTTTGGAGCGAACGACCTGATACTACCTTATTACTTATTTTAACTTTAACTCATTGCATTCAGTATAGTAATAAATAGGTTAGTTAATTACCCATAATATATCGAATAAGAAGAAAAAAAGGTGTTCCACCATCCATCGAAAGGATCTATCGAGAAACAAAAACTTTTACTTTATTTAATTATTTAATTGAAATTTTCAATTTAAATTGACTTTATTTTTGTTCTCTTTTTCGGGTCCAAAAGTCGATTCGAAAACGAGCCACCTCAATTATCCTTTTAGGTTCTATATTCTGTCTTTCCATATCATGGAGTTCCATACTTGTAGTTTGGTCAAGAAAGAATCTTTGTCTTGGACCTAATCCAACAATGATTGCATCACGAATATTGATTGTTACAACTATGTTTTCTTTCTTTCATTAAATATGATCTAAATAGTAGATACGATTACTATTATCTACTACTATTATCTACTATTATATATATATATATATCTTTTTTATATATATTATATATTCTTTTTTTATTAATTATTATTAATTTCTTATTATTAATAGTTTATTTATTATAATATAGTTTATTTTTATTATATTATATTATAGTTGTATAGTTGTTAATTATTTTTTTTTTTAGTTAAGTTATAAGTATTTATTATATTATACCAACCAATTACTTGAAATGAAAGGATTCGAATAAAACTTTTAACCAAAAAGGGTTAGATTTCGCATATAATTGAATTGTGTCAATACGATAATATCTTTCATGAATTATTAGAACCCATTGATCATTGACTTACATTTTCCCAAGATCTTTACTTTCAATTATGAAGCCAATAAGGGAAACCTTATAAAAAATTTGAGGGTTTTCTATTGATCTATTGAATAGCATAACATAAGTTATCCATAGATAAGGAACAAAAAAAGAAAAAAGGAATTGTGTAGCATTTCGGTACCGATCAAGGCTGCGTTGCTGTGCCAGAGGAA